CCATTACTTTGAGAAATGGATTCTATATCAAACTATAGCTATTGCATTAAAGAAGAAAAGAAACTAATAGAAGTCGAAGACGCGGAATGATAGTGAATAGAGAAAAAGATTCTTCTGATTTTCTTGTTCCTGAAAATATTCTATCTATCTCCTAGACGCCGTAGAGAATTGAGAATTTTCATGTCTTTCAATTCTCGTACTCGTAATTGGAAAGTTACGGAAGGAGATCCATCATTTTGCAATGAAAACAACATAAAAAACTCTGGACAATTTCGAAATCAGACCAAGCGTCTTAATACATATGCAAAAAAATTCATTATTGGCCCACCATTGATTCCAAGATTTAGCTTTTATGAATCGCTATTGGTTTGATACGAATAATGGCAGTCGTTTCAGTATGTTAAGGATACAGATGTATCCACAATTCATTTAGAGTTACTTAATAGCCTATTTCTTATACTATATCTCTATCCCGTGAAATTCGCGAGCCGAAAGATGGATGCATATGCTGTGTTTCATTTTGCTAAATGATATCAATTAAATGGTGTATCAATTCTATAAATTGGATATAGCAATAAATAAATCAGAAAAATTCTTTTATTTTAGATAGAAGAAACATTTCTTCTATCTAAAATAAAAGAATGTACCCTTCTATCCAAATCCAATTTGCATCGATAAAATAAATCCAAATTATAGATTCCAGCAGTAGATGAATAATTGCAAATTTTTGTGTGTACGAGATTCGAATAACTTCAAAATAACTGACATTATTTTTTATTTTTCCTGATCAGAAAAATACATGAAAAAGAAAGGAGGTAGAAAAATTTTTTGATTTATGGTTAAAGAAGAAAAACAAGAAAACAGGGGTTCTGTTGAATTTCAAGTATTCAGTTTTACCAATAAGATACGGAGACTTGCTTCCCATTTGGAATTACACAAAAAAGATTTTTCATCGGAAAGAGGTCTACGAAGACTTTTGGGAAAACGTCAACGTTTGCTGGCTTATTTGGCAAAGAAAAATAGAGTACGTTATAAGAAATTAATAAGTCAGTTGGATATTCGGGAGAAGTAATTTAATCGTTCGAATTTTTTTCTTATTTTATTAGTAGTCTTATAGTAGTCTTAGATTTTGCATTTTGATGAGCCTCGTTTTGAGGAATTCATGGAATAATGAATTAAGGAAGAAAAAAGAATATGAGTCTACCGCTTACAAGAAAAGATCTAATGATAGTCAATATGGGACCTCACCACCCATCGATGCATGGTGTTCTTCGACTGATCGTTACTCTCGATGGTGAAGATGTTGTTGATTGTGAACCCATATTAGGCTATTTACACAGAGGAATGGAAAAAATCGCAGAAAACAGAACTATTATACAATACTTGCCTTATGTAACACGGTGGGATTATTTAGCTACTATGTTTACAGAAGCAATAACGGTAAATGCACCAGAATTCTTGGAGAATATTCAAATACCTCAAAGAGCCAGCTATATTCGAGTAATTATGTTAGAATTGAGCCGTATAGCTTCTCACTTGTTATGGCTTGGACCTTTTATGGCGGATCTCGGTGCACAGACTCCCTTTTTCTACATTTTTAGAGAGAGAGAATTGATATATGATCTATTTGAAGCTGCTACAGGTATGCGAATGATGCATAATTACTTTCGCATCGGAGGAGTAGCTGCGGATCTACCTTATGGATGGATGGATAAATGTTTAGATTTCTGTGATTATTTTTTACGAGGAGTTGTTGAATATCAACAACTTATTACACAGAATCCCATTTTTTTAGAACGGGTTGAAGGAGTCGGTTTTATTAGCGGAGAAGAAGCTGTAAATTGGGGTTTATCGGGACCAATGTTACGAGCTTCTGGAATACAATGGGATCTTCGTAAAATTGATCCTTATGAGTCTTACAATCAATTCGATTGGAAAGTCCAATGGCAAAAAGAAGGAGATTCGTTAGCTCGCTATTTAGTACGAATTGGTGAAATGAAGGAATCTATAAAAATTATTCAACAGGCTATAGAGAAAATTCCTGGGGGGCCTTATGAGAATTTAGAAGCCCGACGCTTTAAGAAAGCAAAGAATTCGGAATGGAATGATTTTGAATATAGATTTCTTGGTAAAAAACCTTCCCCAAATTTTGAATTATCAAAGCAAGAGCTTTATGTAAGAGTAGAAGCTCCAAAAGGTGAATTAGGAATTTATCTGGTAGGAGATGACAGTCTTTTCCCCTGGAGATGGAAAATTCGTCCACCCGGTTTTATTAATTTGCAAATTCTTCCTCAGCTAGTTAAAAGAATGAAATTGGCTGATATCATGACGATATTAGGTAGTATAGATATCATTATGGGGGAAGTTGATCGTTGAAATGATAATAGAGAGGGTACAAGTAGAAACTATCAATTCTTTTTCGAAATCGGAATTATTAAAAGAAGTTTATGGACTGATATGGATTCTACCTATTTTGACCCTCCTACTGGGAATCACAATAGAAGTACTAGTAATTGTGTGGTTAGAAAGAGAAATATCCGCATCGATACAACAACGTATTGGTCCTGAATATGCCGGTCCCCTGGGACTGCTTCAAGCTATAGCAGATGGAACTAAACTAATTTTTAAAGAAGATATCCTCCCATCCCGAGGAGAAATTCCTTTATTTAGCATTGGACCCTCTATAGCAGTCATATCTGTTTTATTAAGTTTTTTAGTTATCCCCTTTGGATATCATTTTGTTTTAGCTGATCTTAGTATTGGTGTTTTTTTATGGATTGCCATTTCAAGTATTGCTCCTATTGGTCTTCTTATGGCAGGATATAGTTCAAATAATAAATATTCTTTTTCAGGCGGTCTACGAGCAGCTGCTCAATCTATTAGTTATGAAATACCATTAACTTTTTGTGTGCTAGCAATATCTCTACGTGTGATTCGTTAAAAAAGGAACTTTTCCTATAAAATCCATTGAATACTTATCTTCCTTTTCTTATTCTGTATTCAGGTTGGTAAGTTAAACTAGATAGCTATATGAGTGAAACAAAACAGCTTATTAATTTGTAGTAAAAAAAAATCTCATTTCCTACGTACAAGAAAAAAGTTGAAGTAAACTTAGTAAACTCTTTACCCCAAGATTGAGATTGTTTGATTAGTCATCATATTTTGAAGCGGGCAAGAATAAAGGATTCACGATATATAATTCCATTACTAAAATATTTTTAGTTATTACTAGAACTTATAAGGATATAAAAGAATCCATAAAAAGTTAGTGAGGGATTAGGAACACTAAAGTACATAAAGGATTAGTAATGAGAGAATCTAAATCATTAGAAATTTTTCCTCATAAAAGGAATCATAATAAGAACTTGAAATTGGTGGAAATGATCAAGTAGTACTTTCTTCGGATTCCGATCCAGAGTATATTCCCATTCACTTGTTAAGGAAATGGCTATCAAGAACGAATTAACCCTTTATTCCTTTTTTCTTTTTAAGTATCCCCTTCCCCGGAAAAGAAGAATAGGACAAAAGATATGTAATGCAATATAAAAAAGGATCTTTATTTATTCTTTCTTTTATCGAGATTCATACAGAATTCCTCATGAACTAATACCCAATACTTTCCATTTATTAATTGCTATAACGAGTATTTTATTCCAATATTAAGTTATTACCGATATTACTGAACAAGGAAAAACTTTCATTTTATTATATAAATAAAGGATGAGATCAATTCGGAAGCGTTTTTTATTATTTTAGCAGACGGAATTGCTTTGGTCTAATTTAGGACTTTCCAATCCATTTTATCTTACCTAATTCTATCTACGCCCAGGGGATAAGACCGAAACGAAATAATCCTTTTTTCTGATCATAGAGGAGCCGTATGAAGCTAAGGTTTCATGTACGGTTTTGGAATAGCGGTGAGAACTGTGATGTTATCATCGACTATGATTATCTAACAGTTCAAGTACGGTTGATATAGTTGAAGCACAGTCAAAATATGGTTTTTTTGGATGGAATCTTTGGCGTCAGCCTATAGGTTTTCTAGTTTTTCTAATTTCTTCGTTGGCAGAATGTGAAAGATTACCCTTTGATTTACCAGAAGCGGAGGAAGAATTAGTAGCGGGTTATCAAACTGAATATTCCGGTATTAAATATGGTTTATTTTATCTTGCTGCTTACCTAAATTTATTAGTTTCCTCCTTATTTGTAACTGTTCTCTACTTAGGCGGGTGGAATTTTTCTATTTCCTATATATCCTTTTTTGGATTTTTCCAAATGAATAAAATGGTTGGAATTTTGGAAATGATAATGGGTATCCTTATTACATTAACTAAAGCTTTTTTATTTCTCTTCATTTCTATCACAATAAGATGGACTTTACCCCGGATGAGAATGGATCAGTTATTAAATCTTGGATGGAAATTTCTTTTACCTATTTCTCTTGGCAATCTCTTATTAACAACTTCTTCTCAACTAGTTTCACTATAAATAAGATAATACAATAATAGTAAGAATATCTTCAACACAAAAGTTCTCACAAACAAGAGAAAGAAACATACCTTTTTCATAGATATTTAGAATATGTTCCCTATGATAACTGGGTTCATTAGTTATGGTCAACAAACAATACGCGCCGCAAGATACATTGGTCAAGGTTTCATAATTACCTTATCCCACACAAATCGTTTACCTGTAACGATTCACTACCCTTATGAAAAATCAATTACATCAGAGCGTTTCCGGGGGAGAATACACTTTGAATTTGATAAATGTATTGCTTGTGAAGTATGTGTTCGTGTATGCCCGATAGATCTACCCCTTGTGGATTGGAGATTTGAAAAGGAAATTAAAAAGAAACAATTGCTTAATTATAGTATTGATTTCGGAGTTTGTATATTTTGTGGTAACTGTGTTGAATATTGTCCGACAAACTGTTTATCCATGACGGAAGAATATGAACTTTCTACTTATGATCGTCATGAATTGAATTACAATCAAATTGCTTTGGGTCGGTTACCAGTCTCCATAATGGGAGATTACACAATTCAAACAATTAGGAATTCGCCTCAAAGTAAAATAGACGAAGAAAAATCTTGGAATTCAAGAACAATTACCGATTACTAGGTACTAGGATTTTTTTGTTAGAAGAATCCAATAGTTTTTTACTAGTTTTTTACTAGTTTTTTACTAACTATAAAGCTATAAAGAAAAATGAATAACTACTGCTTATTACAAATTTTTCATGATTTAAAATGAGAGTAGATTTTCGTGATGTGATTTCTAACTATACAATTTATATATATATATATAAATATCCTAATCACTTTTTGTTTCCTTGAATCTTTTAGTTTTATTCAGTTCATGAAAAATTTTATACTATTAATTTCTTTTTATCCATAATGGATTTACCTGGACCAATACATGAGATTCTTGTGCTATTTGGGGGATTTGTTCTTCTACTAGGGGGTCTAGGAGTAGTATTACTTACCAACCCAATTTATTCTGCATTTTCGCTGGGATTAGTTCTTGTTTGTATATCCTTATTCTATTTTTTATTAAATTCCTACTTTGTAGCTGTCGCACAACTTCTTATTTATGTGGGAGCCATAAATGTCTTGATCATATTTGCTGTAATGTTTGTAAATAGCTCCGATTGGTCTAAAGATAAGAATTATTGGACTATTGGAGATGGGTTTACTTCACTCGTTTGTATAACTATTCCTTTTTCACTAATGACTACTATCCCAGATACGTCATGGTATGGAATTCTTTGGACTACAAGATCAAACCAAATAGTAGAACAGGGTCTCATAAATAACGTTCAACAAATTGGGATTCATTTAGCAACCGATTTTTATCTTCCCTTTGAACTCATTTCCCTAATTCTTCTAGTTTCTTTAATAGGTGCAATTACTATGGCTCGACAATAAGAAATACCTAGAACTTGGAATGAATCAAAATTCTTAGAATTTCAAATCAAAAAAAAAAAAAATTAACTAAAGAATAACAATTTTGATTTAGTAAAACACATCTACTGTTAACACAACAAATACTTTCTTTTCTTTTTTGTTGCGTAATTGTTCTATTCTAATTAATTGAATCGGTTCAATTCTCTCATATTGAAATGAATCGAGATTGATAAGGAGTTAGTTAATGATGTTTGAGCATGTACTTTTTTTGAGTGTCTATTTATTTTCGATTGGTATCTATGGATTGATCACAAGCCGAAACATGGTTAGAGCTCTAATATGTCTTGAACTTATACTGAATTCAATTAATCTAAATCTCGTAACATTTTCTGATCTATTTGATAGTCGCCAATTAAAAGGAGACATTTTCGCAATTTTTGTTATAGCCCTTGCGGCTGCTGAAGCAGCTATTGGACTATCCATTCTTTCTTCCATCCATCGTAACAGAAAATCCACTCGTATCAATCAATCGAATTTTTTGAATAATTAGACATAGAATCCTCTAAACAAATAAACAAAGACGCATATATAATAATATAATAATATGGAACATTAAGATTAATAATAATAAAATTTGAGTTTTTTTTCTTATTTTTATTTGAGAATACCCATTTTTTATTTTAAGTAGGTTATTTCAGATTATTCTTTTTTACTTATTATTCTTTTTTACTTATTTCATTTTGCTTGAATTTTGCATTTTTGCAATTCATTGATATTGCAATATTCAAATTGCAATAATTTATATTGAAAAGATGATAGCTAATTTATTGGCTAATTCGAATTAGTATGTAGAATTCGTATAATTATGAATGTTGAAGTCTTAAATTCAAGTCTCTTGGCTCTTTTCACGCTTTCTCACAAACAGATTAAGAAATATATTACATTATTTGTTAAAGTTTGGATAAACCATTGCTTCGTCTGGTGTCTACAATACATCTAACTTATAGAGTACTAATTTTATTTTTATTTTATTTTTACCAGATCGAAAATTTTTATGTTGAAAAGGAAAATTTATAGATCCAATGTCACATTCTGTAAAAATTTATGATACATGTATAGGATGCACTCAATGTGTACGGGCTTGTCCAACAGATGTATTAGAAATGATACCTTGGGATGGATGTAAAGCCAAGCAAATAGCTTCTGCGCCGAGAACCGAAGATTGTGTGGGTTGTAAGAGATGCGAATCCGCCTGCCCAACAGATTTTTTAAGTGTTCGCGTTTATTTAGGGCCTGAAACAACCCGCAGCATGGCGCTATCTTATTGATACGTTACAAAAAACTCCACTTGAATCGTCTGATTCCTCTTTACCGAAGAAGCCTGTGCTCAAAATAATCGAGCATGGGCTTTTCTGGTCAAAACGTATCTTGTCTTTATTACTTTATCATGAGTTATTTTCCTTGGTTAACAATACTTGTTGTTTTGCCGATATTTGCAGGTTCATTAATTTTCTTTTTACCTCATAAAGGAAACAAAACCATTAGGTGGTATACTATTTCTATTTGTTTATTAGAATTCCTTCTAATGACTTATGCATTCTGTTATCATTTCCAATTAGAGGATCCCTTAATGCAATTAAGGGAGGATTCTAAATGGATAGATGTTTTTGATTTCCACTGGAGATTGGGAATCGATGGACTTTCATTAGGATCTATTTTATTGACAGGATTTATTACTACTTTAGCTACTTTAGCGGCTTGGCCAGTTACCCGGAATTCGCGATTATTCTATTTCCTTATGCTAGCAATGTATAGCGGTCAAATAGGATTATTTTCTTCACGAGACCTTTTACTTTTTTTTATCATGTGGGAGTTAGAATTAATTCCTGTTTACTTACTTTTATCCATGTGGGGGGGAAAGAGGCGTCTATATTCAGCTACCAAGTTTATTTTGTATACTGCAGGCGGTTCCATTTTTTTCTTAATCGGAGTTCTGGGTATGGGCTTATATGGTTCCAACGAACCAAGATTAGATATGGAAAGATTGATTAATCAATCATACCCTGCAACATTGGAAATACTACTTTATTTTGGCTTCCTTATTGCTTATGCTGTCAAATTGCCGATTATACCTCTACATACGTGGTTACCGGATACCCATGGGGAAGCACATTACAGTACATGTATGCTTTTAGCGGGAATACTATTAAAGATGGGAGCATACGGATTGATTCGTATCAATATGGAATTGTTACCTCATGCTCATTATCTATTTTCTCCTTGGTTGGTAATAATAGGAGCGGTGCAAATAATCTATGCAGCTTCAACTTCTCTTGGTCAACGAAATTTCAAAAAAAGAATAGCCTACTCCTCTGTATCTCACATGGGTTTCATAATTATAGGAATTGGTTCCATAACCAACATTGGACTAAATGGAGCTATTTTACAAATATTATCCCATGGATTTATCGGTGCTACACTTTTTTTCTTGGCGGGAACGGCTTGTGATAGAATGCGTCTTGTTTATCTCGAAGAATTGGGGGGGATATCTATACCAATGCCCAAAATTTTTACTATGTTTAGTAGCTTTTCAATGGCTTCTCTTGCCTTACCGGGAATGAGCGGTTTTGTTGCAGAATTAGTAGTATTTTTTGGACTAATTACTAGTCCCAAATTTATGTTAATGCCAAAAATGCTAATTACTTTTTTAATGGCAATTGGAATGGTATTAACTCCTATTTATTTATTATCTATGTTACGCCAGATGTTCTATGGATATAAGTTATTTCATGTTCCAAACGCAAATTTTGTGGATTCTGGACCACGAGAACTCTTTCTTTTAATCTGTATCTTTTTACCAGTAATAGGAATTGGTATCTATCCAGATTTTGTTCTCTCGCTATCCGTTGACAGGGTAGAGGCCCTTTTATCCAATTATTATCCTAAATAGGATTTTCTTTTTTAACTAGTTCGCTCTATATTCCATAGTGGAAAAACAAAAAAATTCCGAAAAAAGTAAAAAATTCTAATTAGATCTATTTCCAATTTTTGTGAACCCCTTTGAAAAGACGTTCAAAGGGGTTCACAAATCAAACAAAAATATAAAAAAACCTTCATAAAATGAAGGTTTTATGTTATGTAATCATTTAGATGGTAATGTAAATGAACCATAACTATGTAAACCTATTCCTAAAAGATTGATACCAAAATAGCAGATCCAAATTATAAGAAATCCTATCGAAGCTACAAATGCAGAATTCGTACCCTTCCAATTTGGATTTGTTCTACTATGTAAATAAATTGCAAATATGGTCCAGGTAATAAATGCCCAAGTTTCCTTAGGATCCCAATTCCAATAGGATCCCCACGCCTCATTAGCCCATACTGCTCCACAAAGAATACCTATAGTTAAAAGAGTAAACCCGAGACTAATGACACGATAACTCCAAGAATCCAAACGCTCAGTTAATTGATATTTGTAATAATTTGGAAATGAAGTGTTTTTTAAAGCACTTCTTTTTGCATAGAAATATTCAATCTCACTAAATACAAATTTACTTAAAACATTTTCATTTTTCTTTTTAGGAAAGAAATCGAAATTCTTTCGAAATCTAATGATTAGAAAAGCGGTGGATAATAAGGATCCGCACAAAAGAGTTGCATAGCTTAGTAACATCATACTGACATGCATCATTAACCACTGAGATTGGAGAGCAGGTACTAGTATTGTAGATTGATGCATTTCAGTTAAAAGACCCGACGTGGCAAAACCTTGCGTTAAAATAGTACTTGGCGTAGTTATTGTGCTTAAATCATTTTTAGAGTTCTGTATCTTAGGAATAGTATGAAGAATATACAGAGCCCATGAAAGGAAGATCAATGACTCATATAAATTACTTAATGGAAAATGTCCCGAAGAAATCCAACGAGAAATTAAGAATCCTGTTATAGAGAAAAAAGTAGCTATCATTCCTTTTTCTGACGAATCACGTAATCCCCTAAGTTCACGAACTAATAAGGTTATCAAATGAATCGTAATTACAATTGAAATGGTTGAGAAAGAGATATGAGTTAGTATATGTTCTAAAGTTACAAATAGCATAAGGAGAAGGTCCCATTACAAAATTTTAAATTTCGAATTGAATCCATTTTCTAATCTATTGTATTCTTTTTCGAGAATGCCGCCACTCGGACTCGAACCGAGATGCTTGAGCACTGCTTCCTAAGAGCAGCGTGTCTACCAATTTCACCATAGCGGCTAACTTGAAATAATAGTTAACTTAAAAGAATAATAGTTATTTTCTGGCAAATCGTCGAGATTGGGAGAGTCCATTTGCAAAAATACTCTACTTTTGATAATAGAATCCTCCTAAAAAAATAGATAGGAGGATTCTATTATCAAAAGTTCTTTTATAGGAAAAGAATACTGAGGATACAATATACCAAAAACTTTTGTTCTATATAACAAAATAACAGAGGGATTAGTTCTAAGAATATTCTACCCAGGAATTCTACATATAAAAGTAGATTCATTAATTAATCCAAATTATTCATTCATATTAAATATAAATAATTGGAATTTCTTTGGGATAGTCAGATTATTCCAAAACCTGCTTATTTGTTTGTTGCCCGGAAAAACCTTTTGGTTTTGGATGCTCGTTACCACTAGAAAATGATCTTGATTTTGCTAAGGAATAAGATTGTACTATGGAAAAATAAGTCTTTTTCTTCCAAATATTTTTACGAATACGCTTTTTTGACATCGAAGTACGTTTTTTTGGAACTGCCATTGAAAAAGGGAATAGTTTTTTCTAGTTGTATGTGAAAGACATCTATTGTCGCAAATCAATCCTTCTTTCTGTTTTTTCTTAGTATTTATACTTAGATACTGAAAGATAGCGAAATTTTAAATTATTTTTTACTTTATTTTGTCTAACGTGGATAAGACAAGAGTTTTTTAGCGTATTTTTCATATATATTTTAGACTTTGTTTTAATAATATACAATATATACAAAGATATATTATATACAAAGGTTTTCTATTTAAATCAATTTATATATCAAAATTTATATATCAAATATATTCTATATATAAATATAAGGTATGGGGGATAAGCCCTCATATCATATGGGAGGATAAAAAGAAGGTAAAATTCAAATAGTTAATTAAGTTGAGAAGGTATTCAAGAATTGAATTCCAGTCAAAATAAAAAAAATTAGTCTCTTAAACAAGACATTCTAAAACTTAGATAATTCTAGTCATTAGGATTTCCATTTTATATGAAGTAAGCAATATTCCATAATTTCCTATAAATATATAATTCAAATATAGTTGAAATTCAATTAATCAGTTACGAAAGAATAGAGCGCTATTTCATTTTAATAGAAAGAAAAAAAAAGAATTTAATAGAAAGAAAAAAAAAGAATAGGAATAGAAAGTAAAATGATTCAATCTTTTTTTGTATTTTTGTATTTTAATAAATATCTTTTTTTATCTAATAACTAAATAACGAAATTCTTTGATTAAATTTTGAAATTTAAGCAACTAAACCCATTTTGAATTTTTGAATATTTCAATGAGACAAATTTTGAAAAATTCAGAATTCCAGTTTTTTTTCTTATTCTTATTTTTTTTTTAATTCCTTGAGAAAGAGATAAGAATAGGTTTGGTGAATCGGAAACAATTTTATTTTATAGAAAAAAGAACTATAAATTTCAATTAAAAATTGCTATTTCTTTTCTTATGGAACATACATATCAATATGCCTGGGTAATCCCTCTTCTCCCACTTCCAGTTATTATGTCAATGGGGCTTGGTCTTTTTCTTATTCCGACAGCAACAAAAAATCTTCGTCGCATATGGGCTTTTCCTAGTATTTTACTCTTAAGTATAGCTCTGGTATTCTCAATTCACCTGTCTATTCAACAAATAAAAGGGAGTTCTATCTATCAATATCTATGGTCTTGGACCATCAATAATGATTTTTCCTTAGAATTTGGATACTTGATCGATCCCCTTACTTCTATTATGTTAATACTAATTACTACTGTAGGAATCTTGGTTCTTATTTATAGTGACGATTATATGTCTCACGATGAGGGATATTTGAGATTTTTTGTTTATATAAGTTTTTTTAATACTTCCATGTTGGGATTGGTTACTAGTTCCAATTTGATACAAATTTATTTTTTTTGGGAACTTGTGGGAATGTGTTCCTATTTATTGATAGGCTTTTGGTTTACACGACCAATTGCAGCAAGTGCTTGTCAAAAAGCTTTTGTAACTAATCGTGTAGGGGATTTTGGGCTGTTATTAGGAATTTTAGGTTTTTTTTGGATAACAGGTAGTTTAGAGTTTCGGGATTTGTTCAAAATAGCTAATAACTGGATTCCTAATAATGGGATTAATTCATTACTTACTACTTTATGTGCTTTTTTATTATTTCTTGGTGCAGTTGCAAAATCTGCACAATTCCCTCTTCACGTATGGTTACCCGATGCTATGGAAGGACCCACTCCCATTTCGGCTCTTATACACGCGGCAACTATGGTTGCTGCGGGTATTTTTCTTTTAGCTCGACTTCTTCCTCTTTTCATATCCCTACCTTTGATAATGAGTTTCATTTCTTTAATAGGTACAATAACACTTTTCTTAGGAGCGACTTTAGCTCTTGCTCAGAGAGATATTAAAAGAAGCTTAGCCTATTCTACAATGTCTCAATTGGGTTATATGATGTTAGCTCTAGGTATAGGTTCTTATCAAGCTGCTTTATTTCATTTGATTACTCATGCTTATTCGAAAGCTTTATTGTTCTTGGGATCTGGATCCGTTATTCATTCAATGGAACCTCTTGTTGGATATTCACCAGATAAAAGTCAGAATATGGTTCTTATGGGTGGTTTAAAAAAATATGTTCCTATTACAAGAACTACTTTTTTATGTGGTACACTTTCTCTTTGTGGTATTCCACCTCTTGCTTGCTTCTGGTCCAAAGATGAAATCCTTAGTAATAGTTGGTTGTATTCACCTTTTTTTGGAATAATAGCCTCTTTTACTGCAGGATTAACTGCATTTTATATGTTTCGGATATATTTACTTACTTTTGATGGGTATTTGCGTGTTCATTTTCAAAATTACAGTAGTACTAAAGAATGTTCTTTGTATTCAATATCCTTATGGGGAAAAAGTATACCCAAAGGAGTCAATAGGGATTTGGTTTTATCAACAATGAAGAGTGGAGTTTCTTTTTTTTCACAAAATATACCCAAAATTCCTAGTAATACAAGAAATAGGATAGGATTCTTTAGTACTCCCTTTGGGGCTAAAAACACTTTTGTCTATCCTCGCGAAACTGGAAATACTATGCTATTTCCTCTTCTTATATTACTGTTTTTTACTTTGTTCATTGGATCCATAGGAATCCATTTTGATAATGGAGTAAGGGATAATGGAATATCGGAGTTAAGCATATTATCAAAGTGGCTAACTCCTTCAATAAGCTTTTTCGAAGAAAATTCCATAAATTCATATGAGTTTTTCACTAATGCAATTTCTTCTGTAAGTTTAGCTATTTTTGGTCTATTCATAGCATATATATGCTATGGATCCTCGTATTCTTTTTTTCAGAATTTGAATTTAAAAAATTCCCTTGTAAAAGTAAAAGGGAATCCCAAAAAGTTCTTTTTGGATCAAGTAAAAAAAAAGATATACAGCTGGTCATATAATCGCGGTTATATAGATGTTTTCTATACTAGGGTCTTTATCTTGGGTATAAGAAGATTAGCCGAACTAACGCATTTTTTTGATAAAAATGTCATTGATGGAATTATCAATGGAGTAGGTCTTGCTGGTTTTTGTATAGGAGAAGAGATTAAATATGTGGGGGGAGGTCGAATATCGTCTTATCTATTCTTTTTTTTATGTTATGTATCCTTGTTCTTATTCTTTTTTCTTCCTTAATTCATTATTCCATGAATTCCTCAAAACGAGGCTCATCAAAATGCAAAATCTAAGACTACTATAAGACTACTAATAAAATAAGAAAAAAATTCGAACGATTAAATTACTTCTCCCGAATATCCAACTGACTTATTAATTTCTTATAACGTACTCTATTTTTCTTTGCCAAATAAGCCAGCAAACGTTGACGTTTTCCCAAAAGTCTTCGTAGACCTCTTTCCGATGAAAAATCTTTTTTGTGTAATTCCAAATGGGAAGCAAGTCTCCGTATCTTATTGGTAAAACTGAATACTTGAAATTCAACAGAACCCCTGTTTTCTTGTTTTTCTTCTTTAACCATAAATCAAAAAATTTTTCTACCTCCTTTCTTTTTCATGTATTTTTCTGATCAGGAAAAATAAAAAATAATGTCAGTTATTTTGAAGTTATTCGAATCTCGTACACACAAAAATTTGCAATTATTCATCTACTGCTGGAATCTATAATTTGGATTTATTTTATCGATGCAAATTGGATTTGGATAGAAGGGTACATTCTTTTATTTTAGATAGAAGAAATGTTTCTTCTATCTAAAATAAAAGAATTTTTCTGATTTATTTATTGCTATATCCAATTTATAGAATTGATACACCATTTAATTGATATCATTTAGCAAAATGAAACACAGCATATGCATCCATCTTTCGGCTCGCGAATTTCACGGGATAGAGATATAGTATAAGAAATAGGCTATTAAGTAACTCTAAATGAATTGTGGATACATCTGTATCCTTAACATACTGAAACGACTGCCATTATTCGTATCAAACCAATAGCGATTCATAAAAGCTAAATCTTGGAATCAATGGTGGGCCAATAATGAATTTTTTTGCATATGTATTAAGACGCTTGGTCTGATTTCGAAATTGTCCAGAGTTTTTTATGTTGTTTTCATTGCAAAATGATGGATCTCCTTCCGTAACTTTCCAATTACGAGTACGAGAATTGAAAGACATGAAAATTCTCAATTCTCTACGGCGTCTAGGAGATAGATAGAATATTTTCAGGAACAAGAAAATCAGAAGAATCTTTTTCTCTATTCACTATCATTCCGCGTCTTCGACTTCTATTAGTTTCTTTTCTTCTTTAATG